AAAAAAAAGAGGATATAGGATAAATAATTAGAGAATTAAACGGACCTTTTGGGGATAGAGGGACTTGAACCCTCACGATTTCTAAAGTCGACGGATTTTCCTCTTACTATAAATTTCATTGTTGTCGGTATTGACATGTAGAATGGGACTCTATCTTTATTCTCGTCCGATTAATCAGTTCTTCAAAAGATCTATCAGACTATGATGGAGTGAATGATTTGATCAATAAATATTCGATTCTTTCTTCAACTTGGAATCTATTCACATCTTTCATTTGTCATATAAATATTCAAAAATAGAGATTTGGGGTTTGTCTGGTCTAATCAATTGAAATAGTATTTCAGTACGTATACGTATATATATGTTCATCCTTGATCCTTTCTTTTTTGGAGTTTCGATGGAAGGATTCCTTTACTAACGAAACGAAATGTCGTCAACTCCATTTGTTAGAACAGCTTCCGTTGAGTCTCTGCACCTATCCTTTTTTTATTCTCCCTTTCTGAACTCTTCTTGGTTTTCGGAAAACAGGATTTGGCTCAGGATTGCCCATTGTTAATTCCAGGGTTTCTCTGAATTTGAAAGTTCTCACTTGGTAGGTTTCCATACCAAGGCTCAATCCAATTAAGTCCGTAGCGTCTACCAATTTCGCCATATCCCCCCCCTTTTTTTTCTTTGAGATTAGAATCTCATTAGGATGCTTTTTTCATTTAAATTATGAGAATTATGCTGGAACTGTTGAATTCGTTAGATACCGATTTCTATACCGAAAAATGTTTCCTTCTATTTGTATTTGAATTCTTTTCTATTTTCTTTCATCTCTATAGGATACCCATATTTGGTCCAATCCGAAAGAATTTTATCATTTCTGTATTCGCAATTCAATATACATGGATATATACCACATATATATATTTTATATGCCTCTCCTTCTAGCATTTTTCTCATGCAATTTGGAATACTCGAACGGTCGATTCTTTTTTTTTTTCGTCTTAGTTTTAACCTTTCCGAATGAAAACAAGGGAATGTTTCATTATGATCGGAATTGGGCCTTTCTCTTTCTTTCATTTGTTTTTTTTTATTCTTATCTTTTTTCCTTAGAGCGGACAGACCTCATATAACATAACTAAAGATAACTAAAATGGAAATTTCTTATTTTTTTTTAGATAATTTAGAATAGCTAGACCTAATCTAATGGCTATAAATAATCATTCTATTTTATCTAATTATTTATATATCTAAATATTATAAATAGAAATTAGATATTTATATCGAATTTCGAATTACTTAAAAAATTGACTTTGAAAATCCAATTTTTTAGAATTCTAATGTATAAATCTATACATTATAGATTTAATGTATAAGAATATTGTAATATAATTATTAAATTCTTTTTATAGTAATATATATATTATTAGATAATATATATATTAGATTGAATATAATTAATATATTTTAAATATATTTTATTTAATATTTTTAATATATTTTAAAATTTTAAAAAGAATTTCAAAAATGAATTCAAAATGAATTCAAATTCTTTAAATATATATTAGATTCTATATAAATATATATTAGATTCTATATAATTAATATTCGATATATTAGAAAAGAAATCGAATTCTTTTTAATTTGGATTTCATTTTTATTATACGTATTGTATTATTTTATTATTGTTATTTTATTATTATAAAATAGAAAATAATATTCTAAAATAGAAAATAAAAAAAAATATTATATATTAAAAATATTAAAAATGAAATATATTTCAATTTTGAACTCTATTATATTCTATTTGAATTCTATTATATTCTATATATTCTATTTATATAATTCAAAAATATATTATTATATATAGATATTCTTATCTATTATAGTATATTCTTATCTATTATAGCATATAGAGTATAGATATTATTGAATAATATATATTATATAAATTTTGTTAAATATACTATTAGAATTTGAATTCAAAAATGAAAAAAGAAAATCTTACTATACTAATTCTATACTAATTAAGATGAAGATATTGATCATTAATAAACATATATTATTGATAAACATATATTTCATATTTAATAAATAGATTGAAATATATTCAATTAATCCTTATCTTCAAATTGTTATGTTCCTTATGTCCTAGAATATCAAATATTTAATATTTATTTGAAATTCTATATTCTTTTCTATATTCATATTAATTATGTTATGAATAGCTAAGAATAAAGAATTAATAACTAAGATCTCAGTAGTTTATTAAATTCCTATGCATGCGCAATTTCTGTTATGTGAGCCCGCTTAGCTCAGAGGTTAGAGCATCGCATTTGTAATGCGATGGTCATCGGTTCGATTCCGATAGCCGGCTTTTCTCTATTTGTTTTGATTTTTTATATAATTGATATTGATAATGTCTTTTTGAAATCAAAGAATATTGAAAAGGCTTTTTCCCCTTTCTTTTTTCAAGAATCACCGATCTATTATGTCGTAGGAACTTCCAATTATG